TGATCCATTTATTCACGTTACCGTTCCATATGCTTTTTTTTTACTTCATCAAATAGTGGGTTCGTTGTATTTTCTGTGATACAAACAAGAAGTTCTTTTTTGATTCAAAGGTAAAAAAGGTAAATAGAAAAAAAAATAAAAATGTATAAAATAAAAAATAATGTATAACATAGTAAACAAAGAGGTGATCTATAATTTTGGATTTTCTTTTTTATTTGAGAAAATTTCTTTTATTTTCATCTGATCTGTTCATTTGTATGTTCAGAATCGATTCGCCTTCGACATTTTGAATTTTTTTTTCTTTCTATTTTTCTATTTTAATGTCATATTTTATTAGACAATTCAATCTTTTTTTTTTCCTTTTTATTGCGATTGGATCTACACATCCTATTTTCTTAATTTTAGTAGGGTTGCTAACTCAATGGTAGAGTACTCGGCTTTTAAGCGCGATTCAATTTTTTACACATTTCTATGAAGCAATTGGTTCGTCCATACCATCGGTAGAGTTTGTAAGACCACGACTGATCCAGAAAGGAATGAATGGAAAAAGCAGCATGTCGTATCAATGGCGAATTCAAAAAATATTTCATTCTTATTGGATCCGGCCAAAATTTTTCTTTGAATTCTTTGGCTCGAAACAAAAAAAATTCAGTTGGGTTGAATTAATAAAGGGATAGAGCTTGGCGGCTCCAATTATAGGGAAACAAAAAGCAACGAGTTTTCATTTTGAATTTGAATGATTCCCCCATCTAATTGTATGTTAAAAATAGATTAGTGCTTGATGGGGGAAAAGCTTTTCCCACGAATGGATTATTGATTTTTGTTATGAGTCCTAACTATTAGCTATTCTCCATTATGAGGTGGCGATAAATGTGTAGAAGAAAGAGTATATTGATAAAGATATTCTTTTTTTTTTCCAAAATCAAAAGAGCGATTGGGCTGAGAAAATAAAGGATTTCTAACTAGCTTGTTATCCTAGAACAATTAGATGGAAAAAGCGAGGAGAGAGAGTCCGTTGATGGGTTTTACTTGTTTTCTAGGTATCTCTTCATATTCATTTTTGATTCTAATTCGAATATAGAATACTCTGTTTTGACTGTATCGCACTATGTATCATTTGATAATCCAATGAATCCCTGATCCTTTGACCAAATTGAATTTCAAAAATGGAAGAATATCAAGTATATTTAGAACTAGATAGATCTCGCCAGCAGGACTTCCTATACCCACTTATTTTTCGGGAGTATATTTATGGACTCGCTTATGGTCATGATTTAAATATAAATAGATCAATTTTGGTGGAAAATGTAGGTTATGACAATAAATCTAGTTTATTAATTGTAAAACGTTTAATTACTCGAATGTATCAACAGAATCATTTGATTATTTCTGCTAATGATTCTAACAAAAATCAATTTGGGTATAAGAAGAATTTTTATTCTCAAAAAATATCAGAGGTTTTTGCCGTCGTCGTGGAAATTCCATTTTCCCTACAATTAAGTTCTTCCTTAGAGGAGGCAGAAATCGTAAAATCTTATAATAATTTGCGATCAATTCATTCAATTTTTCCGTTTTTCGAGGATAAATTTACATATTTAAATTATGTGTCAGATGTACGAATACCCTATCCTATCTATCTGGAAATCTTGGTTCAAATCCTTCGATACTGGGTGAAAGATGCCCCTTTCTTTCATTTATTAAGGTTCTTTCTTTATGAGTATTGTAATTGGAATACTTTTATTACTCCAAAAAACTCGATTTCTACTTTTTCAAAAAGTAATCCAAGATTTTTCTTGTTCTTATATAATTTTTATGTATGTGAATACGAATCTATCTTCCTTTTTCTACATAACAAATCCTCTCATTTACGATTAATATCTTTTAGCATTCTTTTTGAGCGAATCTATTTCTATGCAAAAATAGAACATCTTGTAGAAGTCTTTGCTAAGGATTTTTCGTCTACCTTATCATTCTTCAAGGATCCTTTCATTCATTATGTTAGATATCGAGGAAAATCCATTCTGGTTTCAAAGAATGTGCCCCTTTTGATGAATAAATGGAAATACTATCTTATCCATTTATGGCAATGTCATTTTGATGTTTGGTCTCAACCAGGAACGATCCATATAAACCAATTATTCGAGCATTCATTTCACTTTTTGGGATATTTTTCAAACGTGCGGTTAAATCTTTCAGTAGTACGGAGTCAAATGCTGGAAAATTCATTTATAATCGAAATTGTTATGAAAAAGCTTGATACAATAGTTCCAATTATTCCTCTAATTAGATCATTGGCTAAAGCGAAATTTTGTAATGTATTAGGGCATCCCATTAGTAAGCCGGTCCGGGCCGATTCATCCGATTTTGATATTATTGACCGATTTTTGCGGATATGCAGAAATCTTTCTCATTATTACAATGGATCCTCAAAAAAAAAGAGTTTGTATCGAATAAAATATATACTTCGGCTTTCTTGTATTAAAACTTTGGCTCGTAAACA